TTTGTAGCAAACAAATAGTTAGTTTATCAGAATCCAAGTAAAACGAATATGAATGGGGTTTCTTTGTTGACATAAGATCTAAATTGTAAAAAGAAATCAAAAGTTGTGGATAACTCCTTTTTATCTATATTCTTGATTACTAATTCAGTTAAGAGGCCTCTATCAACAAGAAAAATAGTGAATTCTTATTTTCGTTAAATTCTAGGAAAATAAAAATATGTATATATAATCCAAATATATAATTCTAGAATATAGAAACTATAGATATGATATATGCTTTTGTACCTTCTATACTCACTTAGATATATACTTAGATTTATACTAATCTTTATCTTTATAATATTAATATAAATAATTAATATAAATAATAACAGGTACAAATAGTAAATTGAGGTATCCTTTATATGACAACTTTCGACTTTCCCTCTGTTTTGGTGCCTTTAGTAGGCTTAGTATTTCCGGCAATGGCAATGGCTTCTTTATTTCTTCATGTTCAAAAAAATAAGACTGTTTAGATCTGATGGGCCCAACTCTGATCCATTTTTTTTTCAAAACTAAGACTTGTATCATAACGCAGATACCTATTTAGTGTAAGAAAAGAAGGTATAACATGCGGCGTTTCCGTCGAAAAGGGGCTCTTTGGCCTGTAGAAAGATGATATGGGGGTAAAGGAATTCTATCTATTTGAAAAAATATCAGGATCGCCGGATGGCTGAACTGTAAAATCGGTACATCTATATGTATATTGATATATGTATATTGATGGGATCATACGAAGGGTATTTTTTTTTTTTTTAGATCTAACCAATTTGATAAATTACTCTTAAAGGTTCACATCAAACTAGTACTAGTTGATGAGAGTTACTTCGGAAACAAAAAGAGTAAAGTCTAGGGTATTCTCTCAATTCCAATAAAACGAAACCAGATCAAGTATGAGTTGTCGATCAGAACATATATGGATACAACCTATAACGGGGTCGCGAAAAACAAGTAATTTCTGCTGGGCCATTATCCTTTTTTTAGGTTCATTAGGATTCTTATTGGTTGGAACTTCCAGTTATCTTGGGAGAACCTTGATATCTTTATTTCCGTCTCAGCAAATCCTTTTTTTTCCACAAGGGATTGTGATGTCTTTCTATGGGATCGCGGGTCTCTTTATTAGCTCCTATTTGTGGTGCACAATTTCGTGGAATGTAGGGGGTGGTTATGATCGATTCGATAGAAAAGAAGGAATGGTGTGTATTTTTCGTTGGGGATTCCCTGGAAAAAATCGTCGCATCTTCCTCCGATTCCCTATAAAGGATATTCAGTCCGTCAGAATAGAAGTTAAAGAAGGTATTTATGCTCGCCGTGTCCTTTATATGGATATCAGAGGCCGGGGGGCCATTCCCTTGACTCGTACTGATGAGAATGTTACTCCACGGGAAATCGAACAAAAAGCTGCCGAATTGGCCTATTTCTTGCGTGTACCGATTGAAGTATTTTGAGAAATGAGCTGAATGCTTTCTCAGCAGTAAGGAAAAACTAAAGAGTCCCCCTTTTCTATACCATAACTTAACTGAAGTTTCTTCATAACGCTCATTCTTTCTAGTCAAAGAAGACGTATACGTAACGTAACAACCACAAAACAAAACAGTGAATAGATTCATAAGTTCGATACTTTGTAATAGAACTCATGCATGAGAGAAATATTGGATGGCGTAGAGTCAACTAATGAGGTCGGTTCATTAAAAATTCATAGACGAAATGAAAAAATGTCAAAAAAGAAAGCATTCAACCCTCTTTTATATCTTGCATCTGTAGTATTTTTGCCCTGGTGGATTTCTCTCTCATTTAATAAAAGTCTGGAATCTTGGGTTACTTATTGGTGGAATACTAGGCAATCTGAAATTTTTTTGAATGATATTCAAGAAAAAAATATTCTCGAAAAATTCATAGAATTGGAGGAAATCTTTCTTTTGGAGGAAATGATCAAGGAATACTCGGAGACACATCTACAAAACCTTCGTATAGGAATCCACAAAGAAACGCTCCAATTAATCAAGATACACAATGAGGATCATATCCATACGATTTTGCACTTCTTGACAAATATAATCTGTTTCGTTATTCTAAGTGGTTATTCAATTTTGGGTAATAAAGAACTTGTTATTCTTAACTCTTGGGCTCAGGAATTCCTATATAACTTAAGTGACACAATAAAGGCTTTTTCGATTCTTTTATTAACAGATTTATGTATCGGATTCCATTCGCCCCATGGTTGGGAACTAATGATTGGCTTTGTCTACAAAGATTTTGGATTTGCTCATAATGATCAAATTATATCTGGTCTTGTTTCTACTTTTCCAGTCATTCTAGATACTCTATTTAAATTTTGGATTTTTCGTTATTTAAATCGTGTTTCTCCGTCACTTGTAGTGATTTATCATTCAATGAATGATTAAAAAAGGATCTACTGATATTAATCCAATTCAATTCTAACGTTTCTTACTTTGTAGTT